TTGTCCCTAGATACACATCTATTATTCATATTATTATTATTATATTATTCAATATTATCAATTTAATTGGGGAATCTACCCCGATTCCGAATCTATGAATTGTGCTAAAGATTCAAAACCCATTTTCGGGTTTTTCGGTAAATCAATTGCGAAATGCTTTTCTAGAATGCCCAATATCTGTTTTACATCGTTTATGTGAAAATGTTCAATTTTCATAAGGTCTTCTTGACTGTTATTCAAAAGGTCCAATAATGTATATATATTGGACCTTATAAGGCAATTATAGATCCTGGGAGGTAGTTCTGATTGGTCAATAAAAATTGATTTCAATGCTATTTTTTTTTTATTTTTTCTTAGTTTATCCAATTTATCATGAAAGGTAAAAGGGGGTAAAGGAACCGTGTGTTGATTGTCCACTAAATGTAAGTTTTCTTCTTCCGTATGTAAAAAAGGAATAAATAAATCAATCAAATTGCGGGAGGCTTCATGAAGTGCTTCTTTAGGAGTTAAACTCCCATTTGTCCATATTTCAAGAAAGAGTATTTCTTGTTTATCATTCCCATTCCCATAAGAATGAATACTATGATTCGCGTTTCGAACAGGCATGAATACAGCATCTATAGGATAACTTCCGTCTTGAAAGTTGTTATTTGGCGTTTTTATAAGATATCCGCGATTTCTCTCTATTTGTAATCCAATACACAATTCAATGGGTTCCGTCAAGCTAGCTATATGCTGTGTATTGTCAACGACTTCTACATAAGGCGGTAAGATGATATCTTGAGCAGTTACATATCCAGGACCCCTGACATAAATAGACGCGTCACAAGTTCCATATAGATTACTTCTCAATACAATTTCTTTCAAATTCATTAAAATGTCATGTACCGATTCTTGAATACCTACTAGGGTAGAATACTCGTGTGGTATTTTATCAAATTTTGCACGTGTGATACATGTTCCTTCTATTTCTCCAAGCAAAGCTCTGCGCATCGCAATGCCTATTGTGTCAGCTTGACCTTTCATAAGTGGAGACAGAATAAAGCGTCCATAATAAAGACGCTTGTTGTCTGCTTTTGATTCAACACACTTCCACTGCAGTGTCCGAGTAGATACTGTTACTTTCTCTCGAACCATAATAATATATTATTTGATCAAATCATTGAATTATTTTTTTCTCTTGTTTATCTTGAAATCTCTTCAATTTTTATTTCTACACACGTCGTTTTTTCGGAGGTCTACAGCCATTATGTGGCATAGGAGTTACATCCCGCACAAAAGTTAATAGTATACCACTTCTGCGAATAGCGCGTAATGCCGCGTCTCTTCCGAGACCGGGTCCTTTTATCATGACTTCTGCTCGTTGCATACCTTGATCCACCACTGTACGAATAGCGTTTCCTGCTGCGGTTTGAGCAGCAAAGGGCGTTCCTCTTCTTGTACCCTTGAATCCACAAGTACCGGCAGAGGACCAAGAAACCACTCGACCCCGTACATCTGTAACAGTCACAATAGTATTATTGAAACTTGCTTGAACATGAATAACCCCCTTTGGTATTCTCCGTGTATTTTTACGTAAACCAATACGTCCATTCTTACGCGAACCAATTCTCGGTATAGCTTTTGCCATATTTTTTCATCTCATAAATATGAGTCAGAGATATATGGATATATCCATTTCGTGTCAAAAAAGATCCCCCCCCCCTTTTTACTTTTACATTGGGTGTTTTAACAAGTCTGATTATCCTTGTCTTTGTTTATGTCTTGGGTTGGAACAAATTACTATAATCCGTCCCCGCCTACGGATTAGTCGACATTTTTCACAAATTTTACGAACAGAAGCTCTTATTTTCATATTTGGCATTCCTCATTTTAATATTTTAATTCTGAATCTACTTTTTGGAAGAAAATAGGTTTCTTGAAATTTTTCATCTCGAATCATATTCCCACGAAAGAAATGTTGAAGTTGATAAAAACACCTAATCTTTCGAATCCTTATTGCGAAGTCGATAAATTATACGTCCTCTGGTTGAATCATAACGACTTACTTCAATTTTTACTCTATCGCCTGGTAGTATCCGTATAAAACTACGTCGGATCTTTCCTGAAACATAACCTAGAATTATATCTTGATTATCTAAGCGAATCCGGAACATACCGTTGGGAAGGGATTCAGTAATTAAACCTTCATGAATCCATTTTTGTTCTTTCATTCCAGGTAAAGCCTCCTTGAAGTATCAACTGATGGAGTAGGAACGATATTAGACAACCCGCCCCTTTTCTTTTTGTTTTCACAAATAAGAAGTTTCGGACCTAATTCGTATATTAGAAGGATTACCATATATAACACAAAACTTCTCCACCAATTCGTTCTAGTCGAGCCTCTCGGTCTGTCATTATACCTCGAGAAGTAGAAATAATTACAATTCCCATCCCACCTAAAATTCTAGGAATTCGTTGGTAATTCGAATAGATTCGTAGACCAGGCCGACTGATTCGTTTTAAATTTAAAAAATTTCTATAAGGCCTTTTCCTATTCCTTCTATGCCGTAGGGTTAAAACCAAAAAATATTTTTTGGTTTCTTGATGTTTTCTCACGTTTTCGATAAAACCTTCTCGTAAAAGTATTTTAACAATATTTTCAGTGATATTAGTAGATGCTATTCGAACCACCCTTTTTCTATCCATATCAGCGTTTCGTATAGAGGTTATTATGTCAGCAATAGTATCCCTACCCATGGTGAATTAAAATTCTTGGTGCTCCCCAATTTTGATATAATCAACATGTTTTTCTTGTTTTTTACTTATTTGTTTATGAATTTAAATTAAAGGCATATGCATGAGACACAATCTACTATAAATTCTTAATCTCTTTCTTTCAAATACCTTACTATAACATAACCATATGATGGTCTTATCTTATTTTAAAAGACCTTACAATACCTCCGGAGCTAATGAAACTATTTTAGTAAAATTTAACTGTCTCAATTCCCGGGCAATTGCACCAAAAACTCGAGTTCCTTTGGGGTTTCCTTCTTGGTCAATGACAACTGCAGCATTGTCATCATATCGTATTATCATACCGTTATCACGTTTGAGTTCTTTACAAGTACGTACAATTACAGCTCTGACCACCTCTGATCTTGCTAGGGGCATATTTGGCACTGCTTCTTTGATCACAGCAACAATAACGTCACCGATATGAGCATATCGACGATTGCTAGCTCCTATGATTCGAATACACATCAATTCTCGAGCCCCGCTGTTATCCGCTACATTCAAAAGAGTCTGAGGTTGAATCATATCAGTTTTTTAGTTTTTTAGAATATATTCTTTCAATGCAAAGCCAAAGCAAAGAGTGAAGAAAAAAAAAAAGAAATATTGTTTGTCCAAAGAAAGAAACCGGCACTCGTGGTTGTTTTTTTATCCCCAAGACCTTTTTCTTTTGATTCTTTTTATCCCGAAATAATAAATTGAGTTCGTATAGGCATTTTGGACGATGCTATTGAAATCGCCCTTCTGGCTATATTTTCTGTTACTCCACCCATTTCATAAAGTATTCGACCTGGTTTAACAACAGCTACCCAATATTCAGGGGATCCTTTCCCCGAACCCATACGTGTTTCTGCGGGTCTTACTGTAACCGGTTTGTCTGGAAATATACGTACCCATATTTTTCCACCGCGGCGTGCATTTCGTGTCATTGCTCGTCGACCTGCTTCTATTTGTCTAGATGTGATCCAAGCAGGTTCAAGTGCCTGAAGAGCATATTTACCGAAAGAAATATGATTACCTCGATAAGATATTCCCTTCATTCTTCCTCTATGTTGTTTACGAAATCTGGTTCTTTTGGGGTTATAGTTGATGGTTGGTTCTGAATTCCATCTCTACTACAGAACTGGACATGAGAGTTTCTTCTCATCCAGCTCCTCGCGAATAATAAAATTTTCAAATTGTCTATTATTCATTTGTATATCTTGTTTTTTTAGCTAACTAAACATATTAATATTTCTATTTTAAATTTTTAAATATCGTATTTTTTTATGTTATAACGAATCTTTTTTTGTTTTGCTTTTTATCCTATTGTATTGACCAAAAATTATCAATTCAAGAAAAGAAAGTTTTCACGGGCGAATATTTACTCTTTTCGGTGCTATTTCAGTTGTAGGGTTAACTCATGACTTTTCTTTTCCCAATAAATGAAGGAATTAGTCTCTGGTTTGTTTCGCCATCCCGATCAATGAGTCTGTTGTCAATAGATTTGGATTCACAGGTTCCATCGTTCCCATCGCTTCTTACTTAATGGTTAGGTCTGATTTCTACAATGGAGCTCATAATGAAATTTTTTGTTAAGCCAATTTTCTTAATCTTTATTAGCTCGAAGCTCTTATTTTTTTTTGTTCTATGAACAGATTTATTTTCTTTTTTATGAATCCATATTGATTAATGCTTTATTACACTGCTTTTTTATGAGATGACTCATAAACCTTACATATTGGATGGAATTTTATATCGCTGGTTTTGTTTGTTTCTCCCCTTCTTTCACCCTTCCATTTATCCACATCTTTCTTCTTCGCTTCACAACTTAGAATCAGATTTATTTTTCTTTTGTTTATGCAAAAAAGATTTCAGTTGCTACAGTGATATGACCGATATATCATATCTTGACTGGTTCTTTGGATCCAGATAATGTGAAGTGATGAGTTGGTTATTAGTTCTATAGTTATTTGTTTATACAAAGAGGCTGGTCTTTTTTTTTTCTTTAACCCTAACCCTAAAAAACCAACGAGTCGCACACTAAGCATAGCAATTATTTTCAAAGGGTCGATCTAATTTTTATTCAACCTTATAGAATTAGAATTGTTCATTTTGGTTTTATTTTGATTGAACAGAAAAAGGGAACGAATTTCTATTTTTTTGTTCCATCGCTGGATCGACGGGAAAGACAAGTAAAGGTTTATTATTACCCGTCTATAAATATCCAAATTTTTATGCCTAAA